ATTTCATATATTTGGATATTGAAAATAAGATTTTTGAGATTGACAATGATCATTCTTTTCTAAGTGAACTAGAAAGTTCTTTTTCTAATTATAAGAATTTTAGTTATCTGAATAATGTATCTAATAGTGACGATCCTCACGATGATCCTTACATGTATAATACTAAATATAGTTGGAATAACCACATTAATAGTTGTATTGACAGTTATTTTCTTTCTCAAATTTGTATTGATAGTTACATTTTAAGTGGTATTGTCAATTATAGTGACAGTTACATTTATAGTTACATTTTTGATGAAAGCAGAACTAGTAGTGAAAACCAGAGTTCAAGTATAAAACCGAGCCTGGATGATAGTGATTTAACTATAACAGAAACAGAAAGATCTAATGATCTAGATGTGACTCCAAAATACAAGCATTTGTGGGTTCAATGCGAAAATTGTTATGGATTAAATTATAAGAGATTTTTTAAATCAAAAATGAATATTTGCGAACACTGTGGACATCATTTGAAAATGAATAGTTCAGATAGAATCGAACTTTCGATTGATCCAGGTACTTGGGTTCCGATGGATGAAGACATGGTCTCTCTGGATCCCATTGAATTTAATTTAGAAGAGGAACCCTACAAAGATCGTATTGATTCTTATCAAAGAAAGACAGGATTAACTGAGGCTGTTCAAACGGGCACAGGTCAACTAAACGGTATTCCCGTAGCAATTGGGATTATGGATTTTCAGTTTATGGGTGGTAGTATGGGATCGGTAGTTGGCGAGAAAATCACCCGTTTGATCGAATATGCTACCAATCAATTTTTACCTCTTATTTTAGTGTGTGCTTCTGGAGGAGCACGCATGCAAGAAGGAAGTTTGAGCTTGATGCAAATGGCTAAAATATCTTCCGCTTTATATGATTATCAATCAAATAAAAAGTTATTCTATGTATCAATCCTTACATCTCCTACTACTGGTGGGGTGACAGCTAGTTTTGGTATGTTGGGGGATATCATTATTGCTGAACCCAATGCCTACATTGCCTTTGCGGGTAAAAGAGTAATTGAACAAACATTGAATAAAACAGTACCTGAGGGCTCACAAGCGGCTGAATATTTATTCCATAAGGGCCTATTCGATCCAATCGTACCGCGTAATCTTTTAAAAGGCGTTCTGAGTGAGTTATTTCAGCTTCATGCGTTCTTTCCTCTGAATCAAAATTCAATCAAGTAGAGCCTTAATAAAAATTAAAAATATATAATATATATAAAAAAAAAATAGAAATGATTTTCTTTTTTGTGTATAGAACAAGTAGTTATTTAGTTTATAGAAATCAAAGTAAAAATCCATTCTTCGGATTTTATTTTTACTTTGATAACATTTGGTAACATAAGATTTAATTGTAAAAAAAAAAAAAGAGTGAATTCTTTCTTCCGCGAAATTCAAATTAGGCAAGGGGAATAAAACGAGAATTTCACGTTCCCTTCTTATGTGTATATAATTCACATATAGAAAATATAAAAGTATAGAAAGATGCAAGATTCTATATTTTTTGAGAATGTTCAGTTTTACTAAGAATCCCTATTCCCGGATCGGATTCTAACAAATTTTTCGGGAATTTGTAACAAACTCTTTCTTTATTTTATTCACGTTTATTAAATTCAAATTATTAGACAAAAACAAGATAATAAAAAATAATAAAAAAAGGAGATTATCATACACATACATATCTATATATTTCATGTAGAAAGATGAAAAATTCTATTTCTTTAGTTCTACATTCCTTGCACTTATTTTCTTATCTTATTTTATTTATAAATTTTAGAAATTGTTATATTTATTATTTTATTTATATATTTTATTTATATATTAATATTATGTACTTACATATACTCAATTATGTACTCACTTAGCTATACTTAGTATAATTATATATTATATGAATTATAATAATTATACGATACCTTTATAACAATATAAATAACAATAGAACAATAACAGGTACAAATATTAAATCCAGGTATCTATTTTATGACAACTTTCAATAACTTACCCTCTATTTTGGTGCCTTTAGTGGGCCTAGTATTTCCGGCAATTGCGATGGCTTCTTTATTTCTTCATGTTCAAAAAAACAAGATTTTTTAGATATAGATATGATAGGGCCAAATCTTATCTATTTTTTTTTTTCAAGACTTAGACCATAATACAGATATTGATTTCTTATAATAAAATATGTGATGCAGTTTTCCCTGAACATAAGCTATTATGCATGCGTAAACATGATATATACATAAATGAATTATAGCTATTTGAAAAAAAAAATCGGGATTGGGGCGAATGTCTGAAATGTAAAGTAAATGTATCCATATGTAGATATCTATAGGGAATCATACGAAGTGGATCTTATTATTTTAGATCTAAGCAATTCGATGAATTACTCCTAAAAGTTCACATCGGAATAGTGCTAGTTGATGAGAGTTACTTCGGAAACACACAAAAAAAGTCAAATTCATTTGGGTTATTCTCTCAATTTCAATAAAATGCAACTAGATCTAGTATGAATTGGCGATCAGAACATATATGGATAGAACTTATAGCGGGGTCTCGAAAAACAAGTAATTTCTGCTGGGCCTTTATCCTTTTTTTAGGTTCATTAGGGTTTTTATTAGTTGGAATTTCCAGTTATCTTGGTAGGAATTTTATATCTTTATTTCCGTCTCCACAAATCATTTCTTTTCCACAGGGGATCGTGATGTCTTTCTACGGGATTGCGGGTCTCTTTATTAGCTCCTATTTGTGGTGCACAATCTCATGGAATGTAGGTAGTGGTTATGATCGATTCGATAGAAAAGAAGGAATAGTGTGTATTTTTCGTTGGGGATTTCCTGGAAAAAATCGTCGCATCTTACTCCAATTCCTTATGAAAGACATCCAGTCCATCAGAATAGAAGTGAAAGAGGGTATTTATGCTCGTCGTGTCCTTTATATGGAAATCAGAGGCCATGGGGCTATTCCCCTGACTCGTACTGATGAGAATTTGACTCCACGAGAAATTGAGCAAAAAGCTGCTGAATTGGCTTATTTCTTGCGTGTACCAATTGAAGTATTTTGAAAAATGAACTGAAAAGAGTGAATGCTTTTTTTTTTTCAAAAAATTTTATATTCTGATAGAAAGAGAATTCTTTTCTTTCAAAATCCGAATAATATTCATGGGCGCCTTTGTGCATTTATTTATCGAAAGGAGGCACTTTTTTCGAATTTTAGCAAATGATATATTTGGAAACAATATCTTTATTCGCATTTGAAGTGCGAATTTGGAGTGGACTCTTTCTTATTCCATTTCTGTATTATTTCTAAATTCAAGTACTAACCACTGAATCATACAGAAAAAAAAAAGGGAATAGATTCATGGGCTCGATGACTTGTAATAGAACTTATCCTTGATATGAATATTAGTTAGTATCGTATGGAGTCGACGAATGAGGTGAGTTCATTAAAAATTCAAAGACGAAAAAATGGCAAAAAAGAAAGCATTCATTCCCCTTCTATATCTTGCATCTTCTATAGTATTTTTGCCCTGGTGGATCTCTCTCTCATTTACTAAAAGTCTGGAATCTTGGGTTACTAATTGGTGGGATACTATGGAATCCGAAATTTTCTTGAATATCATTCAAGAAAAGAGTATTCTAAAAAAATTCATAGAATTAGAGGAACTCTTCCTCTTGGACGAAATGATAAAGGAATACCCGGAAACACATCTAGAAAAGCTTCGTATTGGAATCTACAAAGAAACGATCCAATTGATCAAGATACACAATGGGGATTGTATCCATACGATTTTGAACTTCTCGACAAATATAATCTGTTTCGTTATTCTAAGTGGTTATTCGATTTTAGGTAATGAAAAACTTGTTATTCTTAACTCTTGGGTTCAAGAATTCCTATATAACTTAAGCGACACAATAAAAGCTTTTTCAATTCTTTTATTAACTGATTTATGTATAGGATTCCATTCGCCCCACGGTTGGGAACTAATGATTGGCTCTTTATACAAAGATTTTGGATTTGATCATAACGATCAAATTATATCCGGTCTTGTTTCCACTTTTCCGGTCATTCTAGATACAATTTTAAAATATTTGATCTTCCGTTATTTAAATCGTGTATCTCCCTCACTTGTAGTGATTTATCATTCACTGAATGACTGAAAAATGATTCACTGATCAAATTATAATGGTTGTTACTTTGTACATAAGCAAAACATTCAAAATTGTACTTATTCTTTCTACTCCTACAAGGAATTCTTCCTATATTCCATTAATATTTTTTTAGTAAATAGCAAAATCATAGATAGGGAACTATACTAGACTAGGGACCTACCTAATTTTATTGTATAAATTTTCGATACCAATGATTGGACCATGCAAACTATAAATACTCTTTTTTCTTGGATAAAGGAAGAGATTACTCGATCCATTTCCATATCGCTCATGATATATATAATCACTAGGACACCCAGTTCAAACGCATATCCCATTTTTGCACAGCAGGGTTATGAAAATCCACGAGAAGCGACTGGCCGTATTGTATGTGCCAATTGCCATTTAGCTAATAAACCCGTAGATATCGAGGTTCCACAAGCGGTACTTCCTGATACTGTATTTGAAGCAGTTGTTCGAATTCCTTATGATATGCAACTGAAACAAGTTCTTGCTAATGGTAAAAAGGGAGCTTTGAATGTAGGGGCTGTTCTTATTTTACCTGAGGGGTTTGAATTAGCCCCCCCCGATCGTATTTCGCCCGAGATTAAAGAAAAGATAGGCAATCCGTCTTTTCAGAACTATCGCCCTACTAAAAAAAATATTCTTGTGATAGGTCCTGTTCCTGGTCAGAAATATAGCGAAGTAACCTTTCCTATTCTTTCTCCAGACCCCGCTACTAAGAAAGATGTTCACTTCTTAAAATATCCCATATATGTAGGCGGGAACAGGGGAAGGGGTCAGATTT